TATATAGGAACCAAACAAATCTTTTTTTTCTTTTTGAAAAGACGTGAATTGACTTCTTTGAAGTAATGAGACTCTTCAAATGCGAATTGGAATATTCGTGGAAAATGAATCGCAACAAATGCAAAGAAGGAACATCTTTGATCCAACATTGAAGGATTTGAACCAAAATTTCCATATGGATGGGATGGGGTATTAGTAAATCTGACACAATATTTAAATGTGAGAATTTATCCTCTAAAAAAGGGAATATTGAATGAATAGATCGTAAATTCTGAGATTTTGGTCTTTTTTTTTCTTCAAGAGAAGATACTAATCGCGACGAGAATGGAATTTCCAGAATGACTCCAAAACCTTCTGATAGTATTTGAGAAGAAAAATAATACTTCTGTTGATACATTCGAGTAATAAAACGTTTCACAAGTACTAAACTGGATTTATTGTCATAACCAACAATTTCTGCGGGTTCGTAAAAAAGAAAACTATTGAAACTATGATCATGAGCAAGTGAGTAAATATACTCCTGAAGGAGTAGTGGATATAGGAAGTTTTGTTGCCGAAATGTAGATTTTTTCAATCTAAATATCCTTGGAATTTTGCCATTTACATACATTTTTACTGGAACCAAAAAAGGGCGGCACTTCTTGTGTTATGAAAGAATACATAGTGCAATATGGTCAGAACGGCGTATGTGTATATTTTATGTAGTAGAATATTACTATGCTGTTACTTTATATATTTTCTATATATATTTTTTTTTTCATTTTGTACTCTATTTGTACTCTATTTGTACTCTATATAATAATTATATAAAAATCCCTTATTCTTTTACTATTGTACTATATACTGTACTGTAATAGTACAGTAATTTAAATCATGTAATAGTAATCTAAGAAGTAAAAGATTCTATAAAAGTAAGAACAAATAAAGAATATATACCCCGGAAACAGAGAGTCCAATCTACAGATCTCTTTCCTTTCTATCAATTTGGTTTTCTTTAAAAGAAATAAAGAAAAGAATCATAAGAAAAAGGGATAAAAATCTTTTATTTTTGCAACCCAATCACTCTTTTGACTTTGGAAATTGTTTTTTTTATCACTATACTATTTCTTCTGCACATCCGTCTCCCATCCATAATAAAGAATAATTAGGATTCATTAAAAAAGAATCAACGGTCTACTCACAATTCACAATAGAACCTTTTCCCACATCAGGCACTAATCTATTTTTAACGTCTAATTAGTAATTTGATCGGGCAATCATTCAAATTAAGAAGATAAGCTCGTTACTTTTTTATCTTACTCAAATTGAAGCCATAAGGCTCTATCCATTTATTCACTAGACCTGCCTATAAAATATTTTACTAAACTTTAAAATTTTTCTAAAAATCACAAATTATAATGTTGCATTATAAGTATAAAATTTTCTATTTTTTCTATTCTTTTTACGACATGCTTTTGTTTCCATTCATTACCTTTCTGGATCAGTCGCGGTCTTATAAACTCTGCCAATAGTCTAGACGAATTTTTTCATCAAAATGTGTAAAAGATCTTAGTCGCACTTAAAAGCCGAGTACTCTACCGTTGAGTTAGCAACCCGGATCAATATGAAGTGTAGATATGATCAAAATAAAAAAAGAATGGAACTTCGCTGCACAAATACGTCAAAACAAAAAAATATCAAGCGGATAAGGTTTTAAAAACAAGAGATTCAAAATATAATTTGAAAATTGAAAAACCACTTAGATCCTCCTAAAGTGAAAGAAAAATCAATAGAGAGTGGGGATCGAAAGATCTATATGGATCTACGATCAAATTCTATTTGTTCGAGACGCCATTGTCAATATTAATGTACTTTTGAGGAAACAAATTTCAAGAAATTCTATAGAATTATGAGCGAAAAAAGAAGAAAGGTACAATACAAATATGACCCCCCTTTTGGGGGGGGTTACGCAACAATAAACAAGAAAAAAAAAAAAAAGAATAAGATAAGATAGATACTAGTTAGCCTACCATATCAACTAAAAATTCTTTCTTGAAAGAATTCTGCCTTCCTTAAAATATCATGAACAGTTCCTGTGGGTTGAGCGCCCTTTTCAAGGAAATAGGAAATAGCTGGAGCATTTGAATAAGTTTGATTCTTTATCGGATCATAAAAACCCACTCTTTGAAGATCTCTCCCTTCTCTTCGGGACCGAACATCAATCGCAACGATTCGATAGATGGCTCATTGGGATAAATATAGATAAAAGATGCCCCCTAGAAACGTATAGGAGGTTTTCTCCTCATACGGCTCAAGAAAAAAATAAATCTAATTTGTACTCCTAACTCAAGTTGGGTAGTTTTCAAAGAGTTCAAAAGGAAATCCTTAGAATTTTTTGAGCTGTCTCTAACTATTTTTCACTCATTCTGATCCAATTGTGAATACAGGTGAAAATAGTGTTTCCTTGTTCCGGAATTCGTTGTCTTTGCTTTGCACTTTGTTAAATCATTGGGTTTAGACATTACTTCGGTGATCCTTACTCCTTTTCAAAAAGGCAGCAACATACCTTTTGATTTTTCTACAAAAAATCCTACGAAAGATTGATTCCTTTGTGATACACCTTCGATCAAAACAGTTTGAAACAAATTGGAATTTCTCCTTTTTTATTTATATAAATCATAGATTTTTGATGAGATATTTACAAAGTTGGTCTAACTTATTGATTTTCACTAACCCTAGATTATTATCCCTATAAAAAAATCAATCAGTTTTGCTCGAGCTCCATCATATGCTATACCATTAGTCTTTTTATTGACTAATCTAATACAAATGAATTTAGGTTTTTAGCAGAACAAACTATGTCGAGACAAGAGCATCTTTATTCGTATAGAAAATGGTGGATGTCAGAATCCACAGCCAATCATGTCCTTCAAGTCGCACGTTGCTTTCTACCACATCGTTTCAAACGAAGTTTTACCATAACATCCTCTAATTTTATTCAAATTTGAAACCATATGCAATTTCCCCAATATGAATAGTCATTGGTCAAACCGATACACAAGAATCCACACTTATCTATCTATATATTGATCCGGAAAGTATTTCCCTGAATTTAACCCCATATATTGTTTTTTCATATAAAGAAAATAACACGAAAAAGTAATTGTTTTAAGCAAACTTATTGAAATCTTCAACTCTAAAAAAAAAAAAAAAAAAAAGAAATACCATGAAATTTCATTTTGATATTCAATAAAAAATTTTCTTATTTATTCTTAATATTTTTTTTCATTATTATGGGGTAGAATAAGATCAAAGAAAAATGAGACTCTTCGGAGTATGATCTTTTCTTATCCATATACTTCAATAAAAAAAAGGAGAAGCCTTCCTTTCACATTTTTTTTTTTTTAAGCATGATGTGAAAATTCACATCTCATAGATATGGGGCATAAAGTCGAAAAAGTATAAATAAATAACTAACCCACTTCAATACGCCAAAACGTATTTTTTGAATGAAAAAAAAGAGGATTCAAAGAATCATTCTTGAAATTCATATTAGATAATATTCTATCCAATATGAAACAGAAAGTTGTTTCATTCAGTTTAAAATATCAATAGAGAAGAATTTTTTTTTCTGACAAAAATGATCTGGGACGGAAGGATTCGAACCTCCGAGTAACGGGACCAAAACCCGTTGCCTTACCGCTTGGCCACGCCCCATTTTTTTTTTCTAAGAAACAATTAAGCTAAATATTGCTTATTCGTCAATAACCATCAAAAATACATATAGGACATGATGTCGCTAGGATTCCATAATCAATAATTGATCATTACACAGAATTCAATTAAGATAGAGTATGAAAGTAGAATTCTTTTATTCTCATTTGATTGGAGAATGCAAGTAAGGATTCTTGATTGGAAAGAAAAAGAAGAATTTGTTTTTCTGCCTTTTTCATTTTTCCCTCATAAAAACAACTCAATCCAATCTGATAATTTATCATCATTTCAATTTAACTTTGAAAAACAATAAAAAAATATTTGTTATGTTTAATATCTTTAGTTTCGTCTGTATCTGTCTTAATTCTACCCTTTATTCAAGTAGTTTTTTCTTCGCCAAATTGCCAGAGACTTATGCCTTTTTCAATCCAATCGTAGACATTATGCCGGTGATCCCTTTATTCTTTTTTCTTTTAGCCTTTGTTTGGCAAGCCGCTGTAAGTTTTCGATAAAAAAATACATTATAAAAATCTGACATTAGGAACCCTCGGTTCAAAAAGTAAAATTAGGGTATCTTTTCTTTTCTATTGAATTTAAATAAAGGGGAGATAATTTTTAATAAGCTTATTTCCTTTTCTATAACATGGCAAAAATTTTTGGTAACGAAAAAATAAGAATCTTCTTATATTAGAATCTATTAGAAAGAAATTCGTGAAAAATGCATTTCAAAAATCATCTTTAGGCCGTCTCATATAAAAATAATGTATAGTGTGTGTCGTAAAATAGGTAATCTATTTCCTTCAAATAAAAAAAAATGATCTTATCTTGGAGATTGTGTAATGCTTACTCTTAAACTCTTCGTCTACACAGTAGTAATATTTTTTGTTTCTCTCTTCATCTTTGGATTCTTATCTAATGATCCGGGGCGTAATCCTGGGCGTGAGGAATAAAAAAGATATGAGATTTGTTTTAAGTTTTTCCTTTATTTTTTCATAGGTAATAGATACTAGATAAAGATAAAAAATTCATAAAAGAATCAAAGGAGTCGGAGAGAGAGGGATTCGAACCCTCGGTACGAATCATTCGTACAACGGATTAGCAATCCGACGCTTTAGTCCACTCAGCCATCTCTCCCCATTCCCAATTTGAATTTTCTTATGTGATATGACACGTGAAGTCAAGATTGAGAACAATTTGGATTTTTCTTCTTTTTCAAAAATGATTTGAATATTTTGTACAAAAGGTTCATTTCCCCGGCCCGGTTAAGTACTGGCCGGGCCAGTACTTATTTTGTTCCAACGAATCAA